TTTAAGTGATCCGGAAAGGGTTTACTACCATTTTCGCTCTGTTTCTAGCGCGCTAAGTGAAGAGGCAGAAAGAAAGCAAACAAAAAGGTAGCAGAAAGACTTCCATGAGTGCTTTCACGAGATGAATAACAAAAATGTCTGGGCTTTGATGAAAGAGCGAGATTAGCTCCATTAGTCCCATTCTTGTATTTGATGTTCCACTCGTGTACCAAACAAATCATAATTGAAAGACGAAGCGATCGATCAGTTGAGATAGATTGGAAAGTACTTGAAGAGAAGAGTTTACAAGCAGTATAAGTAAGGTACGCAAGTAGTTAATCATATTGCTTGTTACCGCTCCAAAGTCATTGATATCCATTTCTTATGCCAAAAAGACGTGCTTTCCTAAAACCTTTTCTAACTAATTCAATCTTTAAGTCATCGAACTCGAAGTAAAGGAAAGAAGGTTTGGCACTTCCTACAGTCATTTAAATAAGAGGTGCTTCTTGCATCTTAGCTAATTCAACTAGTTCATTGATCCGACCGAAAATGACTCTTTTTCCCTTAGCCTTTAAACTTCAAGCTGTCAACAGCCTTTATAGTCAAAAAGTCAGGATTTCTAGACTGGCATCTTAGAATCTTAGAATAAAGGAATCGAACCGGAAAGCTTTGATGCGAGGAAAGTCAGTCCATCTGCACTATAAAGAAAGACGGATTCTCTCTCTTCTGCGTATCGCTTTATATAAGCTCAAGTGAGTGAACCGAACCAATGCAAGAAAGAGGGATCATAATAGAAGACTCACTCGATTCTCTTTCCCAAAGTTGAATGCAAAATGACTTAATAAAGATCAAACCTCAGTGCCAAAGCCTGGCTGCCTCTGACTTTATTGAATGCTGAAAAGCAGAGTTGAAAAGACTATCTCTGTATGAAAAAGAGTTAGACTTGACTGACTGAGAGAGGGATCCCTTGAAAGGGCTATTAACATCAGTCCTGAATCGAGGAAGTTCCCATGCAACTAGTCTAGCTCTCCCCTTAAAAAGAGTCTCCATCGGCTCAGAACTAAATATCTCATCCAGCTATCAACCCGAGAAGGACGGCCAGACAGAACGCTTCAACGGGCTACCTTTAAGAGTAGAGTACCTACGCCATTTCGTCATCGCTAGACAGAAAAAGGGGGCGCAGCTACTTGACATAGCCCAGTTCTTTTTCAATTCAAAGAAGAGTGCCAGCTCTAACCAGAGCCCCTTTGAGGTTGTTACTGGCCGACAAGCCCTTCTACCTCACCTCACAGCCATATAGAGGGTTTTTTACTAGCACTTCACCAAAGAAAGAGTGGAAGCAGAATGCTTAAGTTGGCAGAGCTTATCTATAGAAGGCTTCCAAGCGAATGAAGAAGTGGGCAGATCAGAACAGAAGGCCGCTGCAGTTCAATCTTGGGGGATCTCTAATGGCCCGAACAACTCAGATTCCTCAGAAAGAGGAACAAGACGTCTAGTGCGAAAGTATGAAGGCCCAGTCCCAGTCATCGCCAAAGTCGGCAAAGCGTCCTAAAAAGTCTAACCTCCAGCCTGGATGAAAGTGCACCCGGTCTTTCACGTCAGCAACGTGAAGCCCTACCATACAGATCCATAAGATGCAGCACGGAACCAGCCAACCAGACCTGCCATCAGCATCAACAAACCCGAAAGAAAGGAAGTTGAAGAGATCCTGGCAGAAAGAGTGGTGAAGAAGAGCACTGCAGCAGGAGTACCTCGTCAAGTGGAAGGGCCTGGGAGAAGGTGAAATTCGATTAAGACTGGCTGGCTTACTCCGGCATTACGAAAATAACTTAACTGGCTTGCTTGTACTCAAGTCAAGTAAAGGATTGCTACTAGCTCGCGGGAAGGACTCTTTCTTTCCCAAGGCAAACAGGAGTGAAGAATTAAAAAGGGCAAGCAGGTAAGATATTTCATTTGAAACTTTGCTTAGTCTTATATGGTCATTTTTTTTCTTCTTACTCTATTAGAGTCTGGGAGGATCTTTACTCTGTCTCATATGCTAAGGTGTATCCCTCTAAAAGAGTAAGGGAAGGTTCGAAAGAGCAAGATCATAGTGAGTGTCTTTTTAATATATATCCTCTTTGCTTGCAGCGAGTGGGAGTTCGCTTAATCCTGTAAGAGTGCCATCTAGTTTCAGTCCTAAGCACTGGCGCAAGGGATAGACTATAAAGCTAGGGCAAGCAAGCCAGTGTAATCTGTATAGCCTTTACCTTCTAAAAAATAGACTGTTTCTTCCCTCATAGAATATGCTTTCTTTGCATTCCTCCTATTGGTATTGTATCCATCCTATTTACATTCCTTCTGCCTTCCCCTGACTGAATCCCCATTCCTCTTTTTTTTTATAAGCGAATGGAAAGTGCTAGTTCCCAGCCACCTAGAGGGCCAGTGGGAAGAGGAATTTCTTTTCGAATCTAATGATAAGCTCCTTTAATAGCCCTCCCAGTAGTTGTAGTCCCTTAGGCAAGTAGGGATTATAGGCAAGCAGAAGGATAAGAGAGAGATATATTTCTTTTTCCCTTGTGTCAGTGTTAATAAGCCAGTGTGATAGCATTGTTTAGGGCTTTCTTTTTTCGGAGTTGTAGTTCTCTTTTCTTTGCTGTCGGTCCAGCCATTGAGGGTTCAAGTCCGTCCTACAGCCAGTTTCAGTGTTAAATATAAAGGAAGGAATCGAGCGAGTGTAAGTGAAGTGCTTCGCTTGTTACGTTAAAGCAAGTACATATGAAAGCCTTTGAGAATCTTCTTCCAGTACATCAAAACAGTGAAAGCCAGCAGTCGTAGGGTAATTGATCTAGTTTAGTCCTGTAGAATAAATTTTCTTATTAGCTTAATAGAAGATCTTATACTCAGGGAAGACAAGTATTAAGATGGGAATGAAATTAGCTTTGTAGATACTAAGGGGATTTCGAGCCTGCAAAAATCTATGTGAACAACTATGGGCCCTTATTTAGCGATTACTACGGATCGATTGCTAAGAGCACTTTTAGATCAGCTAGCTTCGTATACTTATTCTATTCTAAGAGAGTGGATCTCCTGAGTCTTCTTCTTAAGTACGTCCCGCTTGTGGCAATGTCAGTGTTTGCGGTTTCCTTTTTTGGTGGGCCATATGAAGAAAGAGGTCCAGTCAAGCTTCTTTCTCCTGCAGGCCTGAATTTCTAGTTCTCTAGTGGAGGTGAGCCAGTGACAGTGCCGGGGGAAGATCAAGATTTTGAGTCCCCTTTTTCAATTAGTAATCGCCCTTTTATAATCGAGTATGAAGTCCGCCCGGAGCCTGAAGTGCTCGCTACGCACCTTGGTAGGTCAGCCGTTGACGAGACTGAGTTTAGGGCAAGTTCTTTTTTTTTAAGCCTTTTAATCATTTGGAGGAATTTCGAAATAAAGTTTCTAGTAAGCTAGGGCTTAGTAAGCAAATCAAAGGAGTCCGCTGGGGCAAGTCAAGTGACTTTTTAGCAGTCTTGATTAAGCAGTCTCAGCGAGGTTAAGCGCTAGGTAAAAGGCAGCTAGGGCTCAAGTTGAGTTTCTTAGCAAGTCATCAGACAGAAAAGGTTAGGGCAGCTGGAGAATTAGTTTACGTGCAAGCATCTCTTGTCAAAGGAGAATCTCTTCCAGTCTATCCAATTGCATAAGGCCATCCGGTTCTAGCATCGAATGGGAGTTCTCTTTCTTAGGGGCTCTTCCCACTTTCGAGTTTCCTAATATGTGTTTAAGAAGTCCATAAGATTAAGATCTTATATCAGTACTACTAGCGAGCTAACATGCTAACAGTCTTTCAAACTGGTCTTTATTAAGCTTAACCTAGCATAATAACTAAATAACTCAAAGGCTGAGAAGACTAGCAGTTCTACTAATAGGATAAGAGTGAGTGGGCAAAGGCTATTATTATCATTCCTTCCCTTGATCTGACAGTGCTAAGTAAGAATGGCCTAAAGAACATTACCAGTAATCCGAGGCAAGCGCATAATAGGACTAAGAATAAGAAAGTTCCAACTCTTACTAAGGCTAACTACTCTTTCGAAATTCCTAACGTGGAAAAGGTGTCTACTATGTTTACCTTTTCTAACAGAAAGACCAGCTCTCCCCTCCCTTTAGTCTAAATATCTAGAGAATTTGCCAGCCCCAGCCAATGGGTATCTTTAGCAAAATCAGTAGTCTTTCAAGCGATAAGAAACCTAAGCTCTTTTATTTGATATTTGAAGCCAGTTCAATTTCCCATTGATCCTCTTGCAGAAGAAAAGCTAAACCCATCTAGCTCTAGTAGTACATAGAGTGAGCGAGCAAACAAAATTGGAGTTATAAGCTAAGCCCCTTATTTAAATGTCAATGTCATGCCAGCCGAGCCAGTAGACGTTAAGGTAAGCAAGCTCTTCCTGTTGCAGTGTCTTTTGTAGTCTCTGGGAGTTCTTTTCCAGCCTTTACAATTTCAATTGATAGAACAGAAAGTGCTTTTATTTACATTAATTATAGGAAACTTGGATAGTGCTCTTGAAACTAGGCCTATTGGGGGAGTAGGAGGCTTTCCTATAGCCGTTGAGAGTGAAGACATTGGAGTGCTTCGTAGGCAGGGCTTTCTCTGAGGTTGAAGGCTGACGAGCAAGAAAAGAGGTAGATCTTATTGAAAAAGGCTAGTTTTCAATCATTGATTCAGCCGAGATAATAGGAAAAGAGAAAAGAAGTAGGATCCATTTTCCTTTCGAGCCTGTCCTTGATCTCCCTGCCCTACGGTGAAAGGGAAAGGTCAAAAGCCGATATTTCACTAGGGGTAGTTGTTTCCCTGGCTTGTGTAGCCTATGCGAAGCAAGCCGGAACTGGGTTAGAGAGATGTCTTTTCTACGGTGTAAGAGGTCTTTGCTTTGGATAGGGCCTTTCATAAAGCGGTGTATAAGGCGGCGGCTAAGGTATATATAGGAGAGAAGGGAGATATAGGGCTTGCTTTCTATAGCTTTCGTTTCGTGTATACCCTCGCGTATACTCTCGGGGAGATATCATTAGGGGAAGGAGTCTCTCACGCTATAAGGATTCAAGCTATTTTACCAGGCACCACGGAAGAATAATTTTTTGCCAAGGCAGGTCCATTTTTTCTATTAGAGTCCCCTTCAATGTCAATGAATGATAAGCCTTTTCCAATATCCAATAGCAGAACAGATTTAAGTCCATCCCCAGCTTTTCTTTTAAGAAAGCAGCTATATTATCATCCCCTTTATTTCGAGAAAAAAAACCATATAGTTTGAGTTCTATCTCGTCCTAAGGCCAGTTCTATTCCCAGCTATCTAGTTTAAGTTCCGGTTTCATTACATTCAGTAGGAGTTTTCTTCAAGCCAGTAGCAGAAAGATCCGCTTTGATAGACATAGACGCAGGAGAAGAGGCAGCAGAACATCTGCGCAAGTCAAATTCTGTGAGAAAGGCAGTTCTCTTCGATGAATTTCTAGGCGAGACGAAGACGGTCCGTCGTCCCTTCCAGCTAGTTTCTAGTCCAATACCTGTACTCGCATATAGCCCTGGCTAAGATATAATAATGAATAATAAGAAAAGACTTTTTTATAGGAGTAGGTCTTCCCAGCATTAAGCATATCTGATTTCAAGCCGAGTTCTTTCAAGCAAATTTCTTTACAGGCAGTTGCTGTTCTAAAGTAAAGGTTTCAGTCGTCCTATCCTAATTCCCAATCATGCATTTAGAGTGAGAAGGGCATCTAGCTCTAGTCCTTCCGCCAGAGAGCGAGAAAGCGGGAGAGTTGTCAGCGGTGAGCTTCGATATCGGACCAGGCTCTTTATCTTTTCTTTAGAACATGTTTTGCCATTGATCTTTCTTTTCCTTAAGACTCAAAATAAGATTCAGGACTCGATTTTACAGGTAGGGATAGGTAAAGAGCTCAGTCTAGGGCAGCAGGATAAACATAAAGCTTTGTATAGCTAGTTCGTTTTCAACCCTTTACAGCTGTTGCAAGCTAGGAAGTAAAATAGGCAAAGAATTAGTCTTTTTCACCCCTGTCAAAAGCAGGTGTGCGGGCTAGTCATTGAGTCTAGTATAATGTCATAGCGAAAATCCATAGGGATTGAAAGAAGCCCCTCCCTGTCGTTTATGCACCAGCTCGCTCCTCAAGTGGAAGCAAGCAAAGGTTTGACATCTTAGATGTGCTTTTCTCAGCTAAGTAAGGGCCAGAGGAATCCCTTTCATGTGGTAAGCGCTTCCCTTTCTTTCAGGCAGTGGTGAGTGATTAGACAAGGAGATCCGTTAAGTAAGTGTTAAAGATGTTCTCATCTTTAACATACAATGATCAATCCAATTAAAGAGTTCTCTTTGAACTAACTGCTGGGGATACTTTCCTATCATTCTTTCGATCCAAGTTTACGATATACGATAAGCAAGCCAAACTTAGTAAGATCTGATGGCATATCTGTGATCTAAAAGTAAGAAAGATAGTTCTGTTGAATGCTTATCCCTGTTACATATAAAAAATACTGATATTTTCACTATATCTTCATGTGCTTACAACCAGTGGGATAGATGCAATTATTCACTCACTACCTGCGCATAGAGCCAGACTAGATAATCATAAAGAGCCTCTTGCTGTCCTTCGCCCTGAGAGTACCCTCGTTCCTCGTTATGCCTTCTGCTCTGCTTGCGATACATTTGTTTTGATGAGAATTTTTGGTATGTGTGTAAGATTGGGCCTTCCCGCGGGTTATAAGTTTCCGATGCCTGATCTACAACTATTATCTGGCTACTGAAATAAAGTACTCCTAGTGGCTAACATTCCTTTCGATTCCAGCCTTTCCCTCTGAACTTAACTAGTCCTCCCCTTCCAAGTGAGCTAAGGGGCTACTATCAATAAGTGCTAGCATTTCCTATCTACCAACCAGTGCTAGTTCCAGCGACGAGTGAGGAAATAAATGCAGTTCCATGTCGGTCCAGGTGAAGTGCTTCCCCCTCAAATTGCCGAAAAAAGATGAGCTTAGAAGAAAGAGTCCAGTGGTATGGCTTTCTAAATCTTTGATTTGATAGGTTTTTCCTTAGAGGGATGAGAGATCTTAATCGAGTGTGATAAAGCAGGTTACAGATCCTTTGAAAAGCCTATGTAAGGCCAGCCATAAGCACTTTGATTAGCTAGTCATTTAACAGCTTCCGAACAGGGTCAGTTTATAAGGCAGCTTCTTTAATCTTTGTCGGTCGGGGAAGAAGTAGTGTATAACCCTAATCTTCAAGCAAGTGAGGTTTCACGCCAGGTAATCAATCCCTAAAAGCTTATACATGCAGTTCTAGAAAAGTCCTAATCCATTTTGTTAGCCAGTGATGAAAAGAGTTCAAAAGAGTTCCTTGCCAGAATTCAATCCCAATGCACTCCATCTTCGCTATCCGAGTCAGTCAAGTCAAACCAGATATTCCCCATTCCTTTCTAAGCATAGGACAGAAAGAAAAAGAACCGATCTTAACCAACAGTATCAACCAATCGGCGCCACTTCACCTGCCGCCGCCCAGTAAAAAGAACTCAAGAAGAAGCAAAGCAGGGGGGTCCCTCCAAAGTACGCCCTCTAACCGACAAGTGACAAGTGATTCAATTCCTCCAACCGATCGATATGTTGTTCCCGCTTCCAGCCGATGTAAGTCAAAGGCAAGGGGTGTCTTTTTCCTCACCTCAAGCCGACAAATGGGCATTTCTTTCCCTCCAATGGCTAGTCCAGTCAACAAAGCAAGTCCAGGAGCTACTCCAGTAAAGTAAACTCGGAGGGAAGGCAGGGTTGTTTAGAGAAATTATTCCATATATCGAGCGATAGGCACTCCAATGAATAATCTATCGTTCATGTGATGAAACATGGGTTATAGCGAAGAATTATGGCCAACGAAAGGACATTTGTCACTGACAAGAACTAAACTCTTTCCCTTCTTCGTGCCTAGCTTCGGTTCCCCTTCTTGTCAATTGGGAAGTTAAGTCAAGGAAAGCAAGTAAGCCTGCGATTGGAAAGCTAGCCAGGAGGGAAAGCAAGAAGGCCGGGTTTCGCGAGGGAAGAGTAAGTAGACCAGCACGGCACGCACTCGATTGAACAGATTCCTAAGAGCGGTCGATTGACGATAGAGAAAGGGGATTCCCCGTCCACTGATGAAAGGTACCCTGACGATAGGTCCGATGAAAGGTCCGATCCAGAGTCCAATAGGTCCTCTGACACATATGAAGATATCTCCCCCAATCAACATTTTGAACCGCTACGCTACGTTTTCTTAAATAGAAACCTCGGTTCTGTCGTTCCATCTATGATTTCTCATTGAAGTCAGTATCGACGCTTGACGCTACGAATTGGATAGGATTTGAGAATTCCCTTTGAGAATAACTTTGATAACCTAACCTTCGTTCGATAGAGCTAACCAACCTTCCCTTTGATATGAAAGTTTTCCAACCCACCCGAAAGAGCGGAACCAAGAAACCAACCCTTTGAATCTCAACCCCACCCGAGGCATTCGATCGAATAGCGGAACTAGAGCTAGGAACGAAGGAAGAGAAAACGGACCCCAACCCGAGAGAGCTAGGAACCTAAGGAAAGCAATTCGAATTGTTGATTAATCGTCAGAGATGGCTTAGAACCAATAGTTCATTATCGAATGGATCTTTCCGTTCTAATACTCTATCCGAGAGTTATCAGTAACTATATAAAATCTTTCTATCTAAGGGAAGGCATAGGGCGAAGCGGGTAAGGCGGATTCTGTCCATCTTCCTTCTACAATGGGATAATCGGCTTCGGGGATAAACGGGATCTCTTGGTTAGGCGTCTGCCGATGCAGATGGAAATTCGTTAGAGGGACCGGCTGAATTGCATTCGACACGGTATAGAAATTGATGTTTTAGACAAGAGTTTGTATACTCGTCATTACGAAGTCAGAAAGAATAGGCCAAAAAGCCGTATTGCCCGCGCCTTTAGCCAGGAGAGGGTTTTGGAGAAAGATAGGTAAGCGGTAAGCCGCAAAGGAATTCTTTTTTCTATTGATTCTGGAAAAAGAAAATGTTCTATTTAATATAATATAATATAAGGAGAGCCGGCTTCAAGCAGGGCTATAGTGCGTTCCCAAGCGCGCAGGGGTAGAGAGTTTGTCTAGAGAGGGTAAAAAAGGGCAGAGCTCTATGTTCTATTGAAAGCTGTCCCACCTTTCTATTAGTGAAAGCGGAATCACAACTGTCTCACGAAAGAAGGGTCTCAAGCAGTGTGTTCATGGTCACCCCAAACATAGGATTTGCGGCATATACTATTGAAGAGTAGCTTTCCCTGTTAGTGCGCAGAGGGGATAGATTCTGTATTCATCCGCTGGTGGAAGGCTTGAAGGTTTAGCGTAGCCCAGAATAACTTGTTGGAGGAATAACCGCTCTTAGGTGCCTAGCCTGGAATGCTTGCAAAGTAGCTAGGTCCTCGTTCTAGTAGTGGGCAAATCCCCTGCTGTTAGGAAGAATGAATCCGAGAGTGCTAATTCTGCAACTGCATGTGGAGAATCCGGTGCTAGTCTTAGTAAGAATCCCCTGCGCATTCATCTGACTCTATCAATTCTCCTTTTGAATGGACATCGACCTCCTTAGATTAGATTCCAGTAAGGGTAAGGGCATTGGAGCTCTTTGATGTTGATGCTTGAGAAGAAGCTGTGGCACTGACCTTACTTTCGGAATAGAATGGCGCTGCAATAAGACTTTCTGGGTTGAAGGCTGAATTGGACATTGCTGGAACAAGAGCATCCGATAAGCCAATTTCCTTCTGAGGGAAGTAGTATGACAGTTATTGCTAGCTCTGACTATGCCCAGCCAGGCAAAAAGGAAAAACCTATCCGTCAACCATCTAAGACCGGTTCTGCTTCTATGGCATCTTCTTAGACTATTATCCCTGTCCATTAAGGCAGTTCAGGTTCAGTTCCTTTCCGTTAATTCAATATCTGTCTGTCCTGCGAAATCAACAGGAAAGTCATTTGGCAGTTGCTTTAGCTGCTCCGGTAAGGGCGAAAAGAGCTTCGGTTTGTAAGCAGGAAAGAGAGCAGCAGATTCTGGGCATGAATGTGGAGCAGATTCTCGAACAAGAGCAGGGGATTCTTTCGTCCGAACACCGGATAAGCATGAAGTTACCTTGCATTCTATTTTCCCTATGTCAGTGTCAGTTGCTCGCCTTAGGGCAAGAAGGTCCTTAACAAGCCCTTTCCCTGTCCCCGCAAGAGTCACTCTTTCGACGCTTTCTTGACCAATAAGACCGGTCCACAATAGCTCTTACTCCGCTTTTCAAAGAACCTATGAGTGCAAAGACCGGTAATCCCGCATTTATGCTCTGGGGTAATCCCGCAATACAAGATCAGCCTTCTCGTTTGGGGACATCATTGGCTTCATTCCTATCCCAACTGTCGAATCCAAAGCCTAAACCGTCACTCCGCCTTTCACTCGTTTGCAAACAATAGAATGGCATTCAGGAGTTGAATCAAATCAGCAAGGGAACTAGTTGCGAGAGATCTGTCTCATGTCATGGCATGGAAATAGTAAATGCCGCAGATCGTCTGCTGATGCTAATGTGCTTCAATAGTCGGAGAAAGAGAAAAAGCTAATCATTGATCCGAAAGTGCCACAGTCTCCTCTCTGCAGCCTATTACCTATTCTCTTCCTTGCGTGGGATATCTTAACTAGGGTAATTAAGGAAAAAAAAGGCTTTGGACAATTCCTCCTTTATCCCCCATTCCATTCACAGCAGCTATTCCGACATCAGGTTAGAGCACCAGCTCTTCGTCTTCATCTAATAAGGCATTAGACATGGGCAAGAGCCCTTAACGCAGCAATCCTTGATCGAAGTTAAGGAAGAAAGCCAAAAGCTCTAGTCCCATCTCTTTCTGTTATGGAATTGGATAGTTACTCATATTCAAGAGCAGGGGATTCTATAACAGCCGGATATGCCTATTTATGGTATACTGTAACAGCGGAGTTGCCCAGCCGAGTGGTAAACGGTATTGAAGTAAGCAGAGGAGTGTAGGCTTGCTTCGCATAGGCTACACAAGCCAGGGAGATTCACATCTACGAATACGAAGACCGGGTTCTTTCACTCAAAAAGAAAGAAAGAGAAGGCTTTGCGCAAAGATAACTAGAGCTAGATTCATCTTTCCCGGGTTGGTTTGAACTAGGAAAGAAAGCAGCCTTTCTCAACTAGAAGATAGCACCAAAGCAAAGGAAGGAGTCACGGCCAAGGGTCAAGCCAGAAGGTCAGGCAGGCAGGGAAGGAAATTCTTTATTCAAAGCATGCCAATGTTAGCCATTGCCTCGCTGGCTGATTGCCTTTCGATGAGTCTTGAACCAGGTATTCCCTCAACCTCAAAAAGAATGGAATCAGGATCCGTGAGTTCCTTCGCCTTCGCTTCCTTTGGGCTTCAAGACGAGTTCTGCCTTTTTGGCTTCTTTCTTCTAAGTCGAGTGGAGCTATAACTGATTAAATAGCAGCTCCTATCCCTCTTCCTCCACCAAGCAAAGAGAAAGGAAGAAAAGCCTGACTTCTACCCCCAGGGAGACCGACTAAAGAGACCTACTATCAGGAAGCATACCGTCCACGGCATAGCAGAAAGTCAAACCGCTAAGACTCTATGCCTACTTATAAAAAAAGAATCAAAATGAAACTGATTCAAGAAGACTTTTGATTAGCTTATGACAGAATAGCAAAGAAGAGAAAAGGCATCTATCCCTCCTATTCCGACAAAAAGAGAAAGCCTAGGGGATTCATATCTTAACACTGCCTTCCTAACCTAAAATAAGCCTTTTCATCGCCTTTCGCCTCCTTCTTCTTGATTCTTGATAGACCCAGGAAAGCTCTAGCTAGGCGTGTGAGATGACTGTCTGACCTTTCATCGTTCTGGCTAACTCGTACTTAAAGAAATTCCATTCCTTAGTAGGCTAAAATGGATTCTAGCCTAAGCCAAAGCCAGTGTAGGCTTGCTTCGCATAGGCTACACAAGCCAGGGATGTTTTCATTCTTTGAAATGAATGAGAATGAGACGACCTACTCTACTCTTTATCACAAAAGAAAGAAGACATTTGAGTAATGGCGTAAGAATTCGAAGACAACTAATGCTTTCCCTCTGACCTGGTGTCAGGTTATCAAGAATCGAATCAGAGCAAAGAAGATTAATTTCATCTGCATCCCTTGAAACCAGTGCTAGTGAATTCAGTGCTATGTTTGCAATAGACGCTGCCGCTGTTGAATCAGATGTGGCACTTGAGTTAGTGGCATATCGATAATACGAATATGCCTCTCGAAATGCCTTTTGAATGGATATCAGAGATTCTAAGATAAGAATGGAAAGAGCGAGCCAAAGCAGGGCAGGGACTTCTAGACTAGCCAGGGAAATCCCCTCAGAAGCAGTTTGCGCTTTATCCGCTCTTGGAGCTGTGAGGCAAGGGAATTTCTTGACAAGAATACAAGCCCGGGCGAGAACTCTTTCTGCGGCGTAGAAGGTTTCATATAGAAAGTGTGCCGCGACTGCCTCTTTTGGTTGGTGTTCTTTGATTGAAAGAGATGATCGGATCAAATCGAATTAGCTAGATTCAACTTCTCCCTTCTATTTACTTTTTCCCTTTCCTGGGTTCATCCGACTTTCCCTCACTCACTGAACACCTAAAAAATCTGCACATTAATAATATAACGCTTTTCATTTCATGGCATCTGACTCGGGAAATGACTTAATCAATAGAGAGAGATCAGTCCTTTAAGCAGCCTTTTTTTATCTACGATACCAGCATCCACTTCTTCAACTCGAGCAATCACATCGGTTCTTCCTTCAACGGCAGCTGAAATAGCAGGGGATCTTGCTAACTGTGCTTATTCTGCTTCCTAAAAAAGAGAATCTCTCTGTCAACAAAAGCCATTCTTGGCTTGGTCACATTCATTCAACCATCAACCATTTAACCCGGCTCCTACCTTCTTTCTTTTCGTGTAGTGGGACTCCTTCTTCGTCAGTCAGAGAAGTGGACAAATGCTGCTAGTCTTTTCGACGACCGTGGCACTTAAAGAAGAAAAATGCCGATTACCAGTCGCAGTAGCAATAGGATAAGGCAAGCAAATGACATATATAAAGAAGAGAATGCAAACTGGGAGGGAAGGAAGTTGCGAGAGCTTAGATCCTGAGAAAGATATAGAAAGAACGTCTTCTTTCTAACTACGAGTAGGAGTTGGTCTTATATCCGCAACCGCTGCTTGATAGAAGACTGTTATAGATATAGAAAGAGAATAAGCTGTGGGATGCTTACCCCGTTCTAAAGAATCCGCTCCTTGGCTCTGTGAAGGAAAAATGGTATAGAAATCGAATCCGTTGTTCGGGATTAAGCTGTGGGACTGATGACTTTGCCTGCTTTACTGCTTGACTGTCTTGCTAACCATTTCGCCTAAGGAGATGCTTTGAGGTTTGCAGGAATTGAATCAATAGGAGAAGATCGCACAGAGAAGGGCGACGAATGCCTTTTTTTCGAGATGCGAAGAAGGGAGTAGATAAATGGTAAGAAGGAAGTGGCAGCAAAGCACTTGTCCCAATCATCATTGACATAGAAGTGATTGAACCGAAGGGACGGCTTTCAAAGGCCTTAGTCCGTCCCTCTCGAATCGAGTGAGGACAGAAGGCCTTCTTTTCAAGCTGAGGGAAGGTTTGGGCTTACCGGCTAACAAGAGGTCCTTTTGAAAAGATTTCATTGAAAAATCCCGGGAAAATGAAATTATTAATGATTTCAATTTCTCTTATAGAGTGAAAAAGTCATTTTATTGAAAAATCCCGGGAAAACGTAACTTTTCCCGACTTCAGAACTATACTATAAGATAAATCATATGATAGCCGATAAGACAGTTACAATAGTCGAATACAAGCAATGAGAGATTTCTTAACCTACCTAGCTGCACTGCTTTCGCTATAGCTACAAGGGGATTGCTCCTTACTGCAGGATAGCAATCCATGAATCACAAACCCTACCTCGCCAACCAATGAGTTAACGTTATTCCGCATCGGTAACTCGTTAACAGAAAGAGAAAGGAAGGACAGACTGTGAAAGGGGTGTGGTTACCGGGCTTCTATGCATAGAGCCCAGCGAATCCTTAGGCCTCCTAACATCTCCTCAGGGTAGTTGGCATTTCGAGGCTTGTCTACTCATGCAGTCCTCTGTTCTATATCCATGAAAAGTGACCCTTTCCCCACCCTGGCTTGTGTAGCCTATGCGAAGCAAGCCTACACTCCTTATACTCTTTCTGTTCATGGGGAAGGGGTGTCCCTTTGATGTGTTTTCTATTTGTTACACGATCCTGATTTCGAGATCCATTGCCTAATGTGGCTTTCTCCCACTGGGTTAAACTGGGTGAGAAGAGATGCTCAAGAAGGAAGCAGGGAGTGGAATCCTGGAGATCTCTCTGGCACGCCGGGATGGTGTTCATTCATCCTTGTTCATTTCTTTTTCCTTTTGAGTGAAGAGGTTTTTATGTTGAGGGGAACCTTACTGTACTTTCTTGGTTCTAGTCTACGTAGTCTTACTAGCCCGAGGGGTAGCCTCGCTCATTCTGTCATTCCACACTCTGTATCCAGGTTTTGTCAGTCTTCCTGTACGCATAGAGGGGTCATTCTGTCCCTCTTTTTCCCTAGACAGTTCACTCACTCTTCATCAGGTGAGTCTGCGTTTCCAAGTCTACTTCAACTAGACGAGGGGTCTAACCGATCTGACTATAGACTCTGTATGTGGAGGAGTCTTCGTGCTAAGGAATGGTGGAAGTTTCCTTGTTGTTAACCCATGCAAGGCTAGCCCTTCAACCGTGGGTTTATACTTCTTACATTACATGATCTCGGAGGATTGTCCGTGTCCCCCGCATGCTTGCCATCAACCCATCCTTCTTTTTCTGTTGGTTCGATGGGAGGTCGGATGAGCCTGTTAGTAGGATGGACAAGAAGATAGACCGATTCTTTCATGAGCGGAGGAGGTCTCTGTATGCTAGTTTTTTGGTCCATCCCTATTAGAGATGGTTGA